GATTTATGTTTAATCATGTTTAAATTGATAAAAATCAAATACATTCAAAATAAATAAATCATTGTTATCCAGGATTCATGGGAAAAAAGAGCCATGCCAGTACCTAGCTGGGCTCTGGCTGTATAAAAAAAACTATAAAATAAAATAGAATTAAATATATAATTATTAAATATATATTATAATATATTCTTTTTTATATAGAATATATAATAATGAATAGAAATCAAATAGAAAAAAAAGAGATAAGATATCAATCAAATAAGATGTAAAGAAGGCTTTTTTTCAAGCCCTATCTTTTCTTTTTGTTTATGCGATGTAACATAAACATAATAATTCAATTTTTTTATTGGGGAGAGATGGCTGAGTGGACTAAAGCGTCGGATTGCTAATCCGTTGTACGAATTTTTGTACCGAGGGTTCGAATCCCTCTCTTTCCGTTTCCGTTGATTGATGATTTGTTATTTTTTTCGTTTGAACTTATGGAGCTTCTTTTTTTCCTTCCTTGTTTGTTTCATTTTTTTTTTTACTAGTTAAAGATGTAACATAGATAGAAAAACAAAAAATATTTCAAAATCCAGCACAAGTAAGGAAAACACATAAAACAAAAAATATTTTCTTATTCTTCACGTCCTGGATTACGTCCTGGATCGTTAGATAGGAATCCGAAGATGAAAAGAGAAACAAAGAATATAACTATCGTGTAAACAAATAGTTTTAGAGTAAGCATTACAAAATCTCCAAGATAATTAAAAAAAACGACAGAGAAAGAGAATAGATTCTCTTCTATTTCACATTATGTTTTCTTTGATACAAAGTTTCTAAGAAATGAAGTGATTTCGATTCGAGGAAATAGAAAAAAAATTCGGAAATTGATTTGTAGTAAGAGTCGAACCTTTTATTACCAATAATTACTATTACCAAAAATTTTATTTCATATCCACAATCGAGATCTAGGTATTGGTGGTGGACTCAAATCTAATAATAGGATTTGGATTTCTTAATGGAAAAAACGGATAAGATGGTCCGGATTTTTTCTTGTCTATCCAAAAATTTTTGTCTATCCAAAAATTTTCATATTGGAATCAAGGATTCACACTGTAAGACTTATCTGATCTTATAAATTGTTAAAATGTTTGAATTTTTGTTTTCGAATAAATTTTGAATTTTTTTAGGACATTATTCAAATTAAAGACCTTATCGAAAACTTACAGCAGCTTGCCAAACAAAAGCTAAGAGAAAAAAGAATAAGGGTATTACTGGCATAATATCTACAATTGGATTCAAAAAAGCGTAGGCTTCAGGCAATTTCGCCAATAAAAAACTACTTGAATAAAGGGCGGAATGAATACAAATACAGACCAAGCTAAAGATATTAAGCATAACAAAAATTTTGTTCTTTAAGAAAATTAATTGTATTTTTTCTTTTTTTGAATTCGAATTTTCATTTTTATTGTGTTTTATTATATATATATTATATGATTACGATTTATTAGACTTTTTTATTAAGAATTTAATAAAAAAGAAAAAATAAAAGAATTCTAAAGAAATATATATATAGTATGTAATAATATACTAGAAAATAATTCAAAAAAATGGATAATAATAATAATGTAAATCTAAATAATTCGAATATTGAATTCATATTTATCATGAATATTTATTCATATTCATTATAGATATGAATGAATATGAATAAATGAGTAATCAAACTAAAAAAAAATGGATCAAATAAGATCCGACCCCAAAATCCTTTTTTGATTTGAACTTATCCAGTTCAAAATCTTTTCATTCTGAAATAAAAAATCGAAGAAATCATACTTTCATACAATATCTTAATTGAATTTAATGTAATGATCAATAAATTCAGTTTAATTTGATATCTAAGCATATCAAATCAAAATCCTAGCAACAATTTATTCTCTAATTCTCTAGAGAATAATAGAGAATAATTTTGGAACTGGAATTGACGAACAACCAATAATAGTGTTTATTAGTGTCGAATCGACAATGGGGCGTGGCCAAGCGGTAAGGCAGCGGGTTTTGGTCCCGTTATTCGGAGGTTCGAATCCTTCCGTCCCAGATCACATATATTCATGATATATACCTATTTGAATACAAATTGTATATCAGAATAAAGATGACCCTTGATTTTTTTGAATCATTCGTCTCTAATCTAAATCGAGTCGCTTTTTAATATGTAGATCTAGATTCAAAATAGACTCGATTTTTTTGTTTTTTTTTGTAATCTTATTTTAATCATTTTATTTAATCATTTAATTGTAAAATAAATATATTGATTATTCTTTCATATTTCTTTCTATTTTTTCAAGAAATTTTAATTTTTTTTTATACTTCTTTAGAAATGAAATTGTCCAGTTATATATCTAGAAGTCAAAAGTATATATTATTAGATTATATATAGATTATTATTAGATTATATATAGATTATTATTAGATTATATATATATATTATATAGATTGAATCAATTACATACCGGATCTAAAAGAATGTTATGGTAAAACATCGTTTGAAACGATGTGGTAAAAAGCAACGTGCGACTTAAAAGACATGATTAGATTAGCTGTGGATTCTAACATCCGCCATTATTTCTAGTAGATAGAATCTATTATATAGAAATCGGGGTGCTCTTGGCTCGACATCGTTTGTTCTGTTCCACTAGAACTCTTTTCTCTTTTATACCCCCCTTTTTTTTGTTCGATTCATACCTAATTTTTTATTTCTTGTTATTGACATAGAATGTTGTTTTCTATAACCATAAAAATCGATTTTTATCTATCTTCAAAATGAAAAAAAAAAACTACAAAAATGGATAGAGGTAGAAGATATAATTAGAAGATATAATATGGGAAAAAAGAAATTAATAATGACTCAATGAAGTCATTGGGTCCTTAAATACAGTAAGTATCCCCAATGAGGTTTTTTTCTTTCTTTTTTCATTTAAAAAATATAATCATTTTTTTTAATACCCACTTGCTCGTTATTATTATCAGTTATTAACCCTATATATTATATTGGATTTATATACTTATTATATTTATTTTATATTTATTCTAATTTTTTATTGATAGTAAATAAATGAGATATGATATTAAAAATAAACTATTTATATGATTTTTCATTGAATGACTATTCATCAATTGTCATGTCATGTAAATAGAGGAAAAAATTTCTATGGAAAAATGGTGGTTCAATTCTATGCTGTTTACTAGGGAGTTAGAGTACAGGTGTGGTTTAAGTAAATCAATAGAGAGTTTTGGTCCTATTGAAAATACCAATGTAAGTGAAGACTCCCCAATTTTCACTGATATGGATAAAAACATTCATAGTTGGAAGAATAGTGAAAATTTTAGTTACAGCAATGTTGATTATTTAGTAGGTATCAGGAACATCAGGAATTTCCTATCTGATAAAACTTTTTTAGTTAGGGATAGGAATAGGAAGAGTTATTCCATATATTTTGCTATTGAAAATCAAATTTTTGAGATTGACAATGATCATTCTTTTCTAAATGAACCAGAAAGTTTTTTTTCTAGTTATAAGAATTCTAGGTATTTGGAGAATGGCTCTAAGAGTGATGATGATCATTACATGTATGATACTAAATCTAATTGGAATAATAACATTAATAGTTGCATTGAGAGTTATCTTCGTTCTCAAATCGGTATTGATAGTTACATTTTAGATGATAGTGACTTTAATCGTTACTTTTGTGGTAAGGGCATAAATAGTAGTGAAAGCAAGAGTGCTAGTATAATAACTAGCACGAATGAGACAAATGATAGTGATTTTACTAAAAGAGAAAGTTCTAGTGATCTCGATGAGACTCAAAAATATAAGCATTTGTGGATTGAATGCGAAAATTGTTATGGATTAAATTATAAGAAAATTTTGAAATCAAAAATGAATATTTGTGAACACTGTGGATATCATTTGAAAATGAGCAGTTCAGATAGAATCGAACTTTCGATTGATCCAGGTACTTGGAATCCTATGGATGAAGACATGGTCTCTGTAGATCCCATAGAATTTCATTCGGAAGAGGAACCTTATAAAAATCGTATTGATTCTTATCAAAAAAAGACAGGATTAAGGGAGGCTGTTCAAACAGGCACAGGTCAACTAAACGGTATTCCTGTAGCAATTGGTATTATGGATTTTCAGTTTATGGGGGGTAGTATGGGATCCGTAGTGGGTGAGAAAATCACTCGGTTGGTCGAATATGCTAGCAATCAACTTTTACCTCTTATTCTAGTATGTGCGTCCGGAGGAGCGCGTATGCAAGAAGGAAGTTTGAGCTTGATGCAAATGGCTAAAATATCTTCTGCTTTATATGATTATCAAATCAATCAAAAATTATTCTATGTATCGATCCTTACATCTCCTACTACTGGGGGGGTGACAGCTAGTTTTGGCATGTTGGGGGATATCATTATTGCCGAACCAAATGCTTACATTGCATTTGCGGGTAAAAGAGTAATTGAACAAACGTTGAATAAGGAAGTACCCGAAGGTTCACAATCGGCTGAATTTTTATTCCAAAAGGGCTTATTTGATTCAATCGTACCACGTAATCCTTTAAAGGAGGTTCTAAGTGAGTTATTTCAACTCCACGCTTTCTTTCCTTTGACTCAAAATGAAAAATCAAGCAGAGCCTAAAATTCTTTTTTTTTTTTAACTTCAAATAAAATAAATTATGAGACAAAAATCAAATTAGAACACACAAGAGCAAACTAATAAGATATTAATAGAAAAATCCTAAGAATAATAAAAAGTTATATTATCATACACACGTTTCTTGTAGAAATAGAGGGCTAAATTCATCCAGTTATTTAGTTCTACATTCCTTATAATTATTATTGGATTCGATTTGTACTTTTTTTTTATTCTATTCTTTAATAATGTTCTTTAGTAATAAATATTTTTCAATTTTTTTTTTCTTTTATTATTGATTTATTATATTCTATATATATTATGTATACTCATATGTATACTCAATATATAGAGTATAGAATAATATATATAGAATATATGTTATCCATATATAGTCATTTAGCTATACTTAGTATAATTTTGTAAATATACTTAGTATAAGTCTATATGAATTCTAGTGATTATAGACTATCTTTATTACAATATATATAAGAGTAATCAAAATATGAAATTAATATAACAATCAAAATAACAGGTACAAATATTAAATCGAGGTACCCTTTTTATGATAAACTTACCTTCCATTTTTGTTCCTTTAGTGGGCCTAGTATTTCCGGCAATTGCAATGGCTTCTTTATTTCTTCATGTTCAAAAAAACAAGATTTTTTAGATACGGGCAGTAGGGACAAATCTCATTTATTTTTTTAGATAAAGTCAAATTCATTTGACTTGGCTTTGTTATTCTATTTTTAAATAACTATTCCATTAAAAAACAAAAGAAAGAAAAGGAAGATACTAATATCATATAAGCCTTAATAAGGAGGATAAAATATGACTTGGGAGTCAGAACATGTTTGGCGCTCAGAAGACGCATGGATCGACATTGTAACGGGGTCTCGAAAACCAAGCGATTTCTTCTGGGCTTCTTTCATTCTTTTAGGTTCATTAGGGGTTTTATTGATTTCAGCTTCCAGTTATTATGGCAGGAATTTGTTATCTTTCATTTCGTCGGAGTTTGAGCCTGAGCTAGTTCCTTTTTTGCCACAAGGGGCCACGATGACTTTCTATGGAACCGCGGGTCTCTTTCTAAGTTTTTCTTGGTGGCTTCTAATTTTTTGGAATGTGGGTAGTGGTTATGATTTTTTCGATAAAAAAAATAAAATGGTGTGTTTTTTTCGTTACGGATTTCCTGGAAAAAATCGTCGTATTTTTATCCGAGTCCGTATGGACGATATTCAGTCCCTCATAATACAAAGTCAAATAGAAACTAAAAAAGATAGTAGGTATCGTAATGGTGTCCTTTATATGCAAACCAGAGAACAGGGAGCCATTCCCTTGACTCCTATTGATGATTATTATAGGACTCCACGCAAAGTTGCACAAAAAGCTTGGGACTTGTCCATATTCTTGCGTGTACCAATGGAAATTTGATAAAAATAATTTCGAAAAATAAATGTTTTTCCCTAAGAAAGCATTTATTTTTCAAAATTATTTTTAATTGATAGCTTTTGAAACAATATTTTTTTTCTTCATTCGAATTGGCAGTGGATTCTTTCGTTTTCTTCTTTGATTTCTGTATTCTTTTTATTAGAAATTCAAGGCAAAAACTAACTTCCGAATTACAAATAAAAAAAGCGGGAATAGATTCGAATATATAGGTTCTATGACTTGTAATAGAACTTATGCTTGATAGAAAGATTATTATCATATAGAGTTGACAAATGAGATGAAGCTGAGTTCATTAAAGACGAAAAATGGCAAAAAAGAAAGTATTCATTCCCCTTCTATGTCTTACATCTATAGTCTTTTTGCCCTGGGGCATTTCTTTTACATTTAATAAATGTATGGAATCTTGGTTTACTAATTGGTGGAATACTAAACAATCCGAAATTTTCTTGAATATCATTCAAGAAAAAAGTATTTTAAAGAAATTCATAGAATTTGAGGAACTGTTCCTCTTGGATGAAATGTTAAAGGAATACCCGGAAACACGTTTACAAAACCTTCGTATGGGAATCTACAAAGAAACCATCCAATTGATCAAGACACACAACCAAGATCGTATCCATACGATTTTGCACTTCTCGACAAATATAATCTGTTTCTTTATTCTAAGTGGTTATTCTATTCTGGGTAATCAAGAACTCATTATTCTTAACTCTTGGGTTCAAGAATTCCTATATAACTTAAGTGACACAATAAAAGCTTTTTCGATTCTTTTGTTAACTGATTTATGTATAGGATTCCATTCGACTCATGGTTGGGAACTAATAATTGGTTCTGTCTATAAAGATTTTGGGTTTACTCAGAATGAGCAAATTATATCTGGTCTTGTTTCCACTTTTCCAGTCATTTTAGATACTATTTTTAAATATTGGATTTTCCGTTATTTAAATCGCGTATCTCCCTCACTTGTAGTGATTTATCATTCTATGAATGACTGAAAAAACGATCCACTGATCCAATTATAAAGTTTGTTTTTTTGTATATAAAAGCTAAACATTCCAAAATTTACTAATTTTTTTTCTTTCTACTCGTATTCTTCCTATATTCTAGGAAAATTATTTCAGTAAATAGCAGATTCATGGATAGGGAACGATGCCAGTAACCTACCTAATCTTATTGTAGAAATTTTCAGGATCAATGATTGGACCATGCAAACTAGAAATGCTTTTTCTTGGATAAAGGAAGAGATTACTCGATCCATTTCCGTATTGCTCATGATATATATAATAACTCGAGCACCCATTTCAAATGCATATCCCATTTTTGCCCAACAGGGTTATGAAAATCCGCGAGAAGCTACCGGCCGTATTGTATGTGCCAAT